CGACCCTAACATGCTAATATTGGCATTAATAGTACGTAAATGTAACTCATTGTTCAAACAACTATTCAGAATTCCTAGAGCTCTACGTAAGGCTTGTTGAAAAACCCGTTGTCGAACTTGATTAATCGTCCTTTGCTGTTCAAACTGAATAGTTTCATTTTTGTAATTTTCTAATTGTTCCAAAATCTTATAAGTTGAATTAATTAAATTCAATTTTTCTCGCTCTATGTCAGAGTATCCATCAACTCGGAACTGAGCTGCTTCTTTTTCCACTTGCCGTAAGCGAGCCCGAGCCTTTTCCAACTGTTCAATAGCCCCTTCCCGGAGTTCCTCTGAATTTCGAATAGTATTCAAGATTCTCTGCTTTCGATTGTCTAATAAATCACTTAATGAAAGTAGATTATCTTTTGATTCATTAATTTTAAAGCTTCCATAATCCCTTCCCGAACCAAACATGAATCTTTCGATTCATTTGGCTCTCAAGCCCAAAAAATTCTCATACCTTTTTATAAATGTAATGATAAGCCTATCCTCTCTTCTTTGTTCTGATTCAAAACAAACCAAATATCTAAACTACAAAATATTCAGAGGACTCTTTTGACAAAAATATATAATTGTCAGCAAAGTCGTTTCTTTTTTTTTTTTTTTCAATCCAAAAAATTCTTCTTAATTTATACAGAACACATAGGTCGCCGATTCAGCATTGGATAAAATGGGTAAAATCCCCACAATTACAATAAGTGCTCTTCAAATCATTTTATCGCTAGGAGTGTTCTCTATCGATAAAATGATTCATTTTGAATCATCTATATATTACCATAGTGGTAGAAAGAGTACCGTGCTGTATCGAGACTTCAAACAACTTGCTTTAACCATGTTCATGTTCCTATATTATTGGTTGAGAGAGAATCAAAGAGTATTTTACCAATTAATCACGAAATGCTATAGTTCTTACATCAAATTGTAAAATTTCTTTCGAAGTAATTCGTGAGATCATGCACCTTTTTTTGTTATAACTAGCAAAGAAAGGCGCAGCTGGGTGGATCCAGCCTATTTTTGAAATAAACAACCCGCACACACTCCCTTTCCAAAAAAGATCAATACACCAAATACTACACTTAGATTTATTAGATTTGTTGATAAGATATCGATATTAAACCCGAAACTCCCAGCGGATGGCCAGCGGCTCAAAGAAAGGAAAGAATCGGTTACATTTTTCATAGTATCTCCTTTATAGATAATAGATAGACTCAAAAATGGAATAGCCTTCTTTTTTATTTATTGCTTTATTTTGATTTTGAAAAGTATTGGAGTTATGTAAACTAACCGCATTCTTGCAATACTTAACCGCCCCCGGACTCCAAATGGGAAGGATGAAAGCGGGTTGGGTCGGTATACCAATTCCTCATCCGCAAATCAGCCCTTCCCGTCGGTTATTTTGTCAATGAATATAGAGGAGTCAAATCTTGCGATCATTCGAAAAAGCAAATGACAAGTCAAAGGCACTACACTATGTTTTTTTTTATATTTTTAAGATTAAACAAAAGGATTCGCAAACAAAAGTGCTAATGCTACAACCAATCCATAAATTGTTAAAGCTTCCATAAAAGCTAGACTAAGCAATAGAGTGCCCCTTATTTTTCCCTCTGCCTCAGGCTGTCTCGCAATACCTTCTACAGCTTGACCTGCAGCAGTTCCTTGACCAACCCCCGGTCCTATAGAAGCAAGCCCTACGGCCAAACCAGCAGCAATAACGGAAGCGGCAGAAATCAGTGGATTCATGATAAGTCCCCTCGTACCAAAAAAAAATGGTTAATGATACAATCATCCAATGAATTAGAACTTTCTTATTACATTGCTAGAATTTGTCCAGTTGAAATAACTAAAAACTTCGGGTTCAAGGAATTGAAGTAATAGTATTATTGAACTGTTGGAACTCCTTCAATATCTATTTTCCTTTCTATCCACAAACTCATTGATTTCTTAGTTTCGAACTAGAAAGTCAATTAGTAAAGTCATGAAATTAAGAAAAAACATCCAAACATATAAACAGTCAAAGTTCGAAAGAGGTGGAGGGGAACAGGCTTACCGTCGAATAACTATCTAAATTCATAGAATTAGGGCATAATATCTATATATATCTTTAGTTCATTTAGTTCATATATAAAGTGCATATATAATCAGGCAATATTGACTATTCCACATAAATGTCTTTCTTTCATAATGAAAACTAACCACTCATCTTACATTCATATAGTATTTGAGAAGCAATTAATAAAACATATGCGGGAGTTGACTTAGTTATAGCCCATTCAATTGCATATACCTACCCTTTCTTAACCAACCAATTTGTTCTGAATTCTACTTTTTTGAAAATGATTTCCCCTTACTTTTTTTTTATCATTCTTACACTAGATCAAATCTAAATCGATAAATTGATTAGTCCAAATCATTAGATAGAAATAACATTATTTGATTGATCTAAATCTAAGTTCATGCAATTTGTTTTTTATTATATTACTATTTTCGTTTGGTCAATCGGTTGACCAAAATCAACCAAAATGGAGAATCTTTTCTTTCCTTTCACCCTTTGCTTTGTTATTTTATTCTATTTTTCTTTTTTCTATTATTTTCATATTGTGATATATTGAATAATGAAATATGGATTGTGGGGTATGATATGGGACGAGGAGGAATTTTAGGAAAAAGATCTTTTTGTTGATCTCTTTCCGTTTTTAGGCAACCTTATAATAAACTCATTAATATACTCATTTTTCGATTACTATATATTGTAGTCTATGGCGTAATTGTATATTTCCTAACGAAATTAGCTTGAACCATACGTTAAAAAAAAAAATATATAAATATATATATAAAGATTATTTTAATGATGGCCCTCCATGGATTCCCCTATATAAGCCGCAGCTAAAGTTGCAAAAATAAGAGCTTGAATACCACTTGTAAATAATCCAAGGAACATAACAGGTATAGGAATCACTGAAGGTACTAAAGAAACAAGAACAACAACAACTAATTCATCAGCTAAGATATTCCCGAAAAGTCGAAAACTAAGCGATAAAGGTTTTGTGAAATCTTCTAAAATATTAATGGGTAAAAGTATTGGAGTTGGTTGAATATATTTCCCGAAATAACTTAATCCCTTTTTGCTAAGACCCGCATAGAAATAGGCCGCTGACGTGAGTAAAGCCAAAGCAACTGTAGTATTTATATCATTCGTGGGTGCAGCTAACTCCCCATGAGGTAGTTGTATAATTTTCCAAGGTAAAAGCGCTCCTGACCAATTAGAAACAAAAATAAATAGAAACATAGTTCCAATAAAAGGAACCCAAGGGCCATATTCTTCTCCAATTTGGGTTTTACTGATATCACGAATAAATTCAAGAATATATTCGAAAAAATTCTGACCCCCAGTCGGAATGGTTTGTGGATTCCGAACAGCTAGAGCAGCCGAACCTAATAAGATAGCAATTACAAACCAAGAAGTAATAAGGACTTGGCCGTGGACTTGAAACCCACCTATTTTCCAATAGAAATGTTGGCCTACTTCCACACCAGATACATCGTATAAACCTTTTAGTGTGTTTGTTAGAACATTCATATTGACCTCGGAAAAATCGAACTTTAAACAAAAATAATTTTGATTCAACATTCAACCATCTCTTTGCCTACTTGCATCGGATATTTTTGAATACCAACTAAGATTTTGAATACTAACTAATCATAAAATATCCCCAGTTATTTTTATCTCTTTTTGAAATTCAGAAATCATAACCGATTATATAAATAGCATAAATCTATGTGGTTTAAGTTATTTATCTTATTATTAATCAAGAGTTTCTTATATAGCTAGAACGGCCCTCACAAATCGCGAACACAAATTTGTTAAGAATTAATCGGATTGAAGCGATAGCGTCATCATTAGAGGGAATCGAAATATCTGCCAAATCGGGGTCACAATTTGTATCGATTAAACAAATTGTTGGAATTCCTAAAGTAATACACTCACGCAGGGTCGTATATTCTTCGTGCTGATCAACGATGATTACAATATCGGGTAACCGTGTCATATATTTAATCCCGTCCAGATATCTTTCCAAATGAGATAACTGTCTTTTTAACATAGCTGCATCTCTTTTTGGAAGACGATTAAGTATTCCTGTTTTTTGTTCCATTCTCAAGTCCCTAAACTTCTGAAGTCTCGTTTCTGTAGTGGACCAATTCGTTAACATACCGCCAAGCCATTTTGTATTAACATAATGACATCGGGACTTTATTGCAGCCCATGCTACTGAATCGGCGGCTTTTTTTTTGGTACCAACAATTAAGAATTGTTTTCTTTGGCTTGCTGCCTCAAAAAGCAAATCACAAGCTTCTGATAAAAAACGAGCAGTTCTCGTAAGATTTGTAATATGAATACCCTTACGCTTTGCAGAGATATAAGGTGCCATTTTAGGATTCCATTTCCTAATACCATGGCCAAAATGAACCCCCGCCTCCATCATTTCTTCTAAATTGATGCTCCAATATCTTCTTGTCATTTCCCCCCCTTTTTTGAAAAAAAAAAAGAGACGAGCAACCCTGAAACTGAAATATAAAATTGTTCCGATGGAACCTTCAGCCCTACCGTAGATTGTCTGTAGATAGACGACCTAAGCCATTACATTATTCTTTTCTATTCATTATTATTATTTTTTACTATTTCTTTTTATTTTATTTATTAATTATTAAATCGAATGACCACACTCAATAAAAGGAAGGAATCCTTTTTTAGGACTTAGTAAATCCTATAAAAGACTGTTCTGATGTATCATGGAAACTCTTTGAAAGCAAAGAATCAAATAATTTTCTTTGGTGAAATAAAAGATCTCTCATTTCCCTCTCGAATAGATTCTTTTTTTTTGTTTCCAAGGGAATCTTATTATGTTGTTTTGAAGGATGTACTAATCCTTTCACTCCAGTCCCGACGGGTATCATTCCTCCCAAAACAACGTTTTCTTTCAGACCTTTTAACCAATCGATACGCCCCCGAAGAGCAGCTTTTGCTAAAACTCGAGAAGTTTCTTGAAAACTCGCTTCCGATATGAAACTTTGAGTATTGAGAGATGCTCTTGTTATTCCCAGTAAGACAGCTCTGTAACAAATCACTTCTTCGAAAGCTCGACCCATTCGTTCGGCTCGCAACAATCCAATAAGTTCTCCAGGTGAAAAAACATTAGACATTCCATCTTCCGAAATCAACACCTTTGATGTTATTTGACGTACAATAATTTCAATATGTTTATTATGAATCTGCACCCCCTGGGATCGATAAACTTTTTGGATCTTATTAACCAAAGAGATACGACTTTGAGCTATAGTTAGCTTAGCACCAATCAAGAATCCCCAAGGAATTCCAAGAATTTTTGTTATACATTTGTTCCAACCCTCAATCCTCTTTTCTAGATTCATCGATATTGAATCAATCGAACGAACTTCTAATACCTGTTCCACCTTTGGAAGACCCTGCGTTATATCACCAGATCTTGATTTTTCATATATAAATGTAACTAAGATATCTCCTTCGTAACGGATTTCTCCATAATGTCCATGAACAGTTGCTCCTGGGGTCGCCAAATAAGGCTTAGCTGATCGTATTACTACGGAGTCGACTTGAACAAATATAACTTGACCCGACTTTAGGTGTGTTCTATTTTTGGCTATACACACATTTGCACAAATAAACTGTCCAAGACTTATTATTGTAGATGTCTCTTTAAAATAACAATAATTGTGACAGAAAAAATACCAATTCAAATTGAATGGATTCAAAATAATATTATTAGATGTACATGGGTCCTGGTTATAAATTTTCCCATTTTCATCCATTGAATAATATTTAATTACTTGAAAGGTCTGTTTAAAATTGTCAAGTTGCAAATAGTTAGTTACAAAAATATGATTATGAGTTAGTAAATCGGAAAATGAATAACAATTCCCAATTGGATAGACTGATCCTAAAGGGCCCAGCGAATTCTTAATTGGATTTTTTTTAATTGATTCGTTTACTCTATTCTGATATTTTACACGGGTGAATGGGTCCATTCGAGAACAGTTGGATGATAACAAAATTATCAATGATTGGAATTCCTTAGTTTTATTCAACAACGTATGAATAGTTCCTTGACTTGGGTTAAGGAATTGTTGAATTCTTACCTTAGGATAGAAAAAAATGGAAGAAAACGGATTGATATTGGTGCAATCTGATCCATTATCAGAGAGCAATCCCGAACCTGGGGAATCCTTCCTTTTTCCGATATCCGAAATAGGGGATTTGATCAAGTTGATTCTTAGGAAATGTCGAATCAAACCATTTGTCCTTATTTCAATAAAAGACGCACGGATTTCTTTGCTGGAAGAATTTTTTTTTTTTTTTTCTTTATCCCAATTCAATACTAAACAAGTACGGACTAATTGAATACTTGTATCAAAAATTCCTCGAATTGGTTTACCATTTCCATAAAGGATGTAATTTACAACTCGAAGTCGTACATTGTCCCTTTCCTGCAACAGATCGTGAGGAAAAAGTGTTGCTACATTTACACCGTCCATGAGTTCATATATGACAACAGGTCGAACCAAAATAAAATACCCCTTTTTGCTAGGTGTAATCCGTTGGACATAGATCCAATTTTTAAAATTTTTTAATTCTTTGGAATTTCTTTGTCCGGTTCCTGGTGGTATCGGTATCAAAACGCCGCTATGTCGGGATATCTTATCTGTCTCTCCAGGAAAATGAATATCTCCAGAAAATATTTTCAGTTCAATTCTTTTTTTTTTCCTATCTACCCGAACCAACCCCCCTCCCCGGCTTCGTATATTTAAAGCTATTTGTGTATCTACCCCAATGATACTATTGTTCCGTACCATTATGGAAGAAGATACGGGTAAGATATGCACTTCTTCAGGAATGAAAAAAAATCGATCTACTTTCATTTCGGATTTTGACTTAAATTCCTTAACTCCTTGATATTCAATCAAATCTTCCTTTTTGGCGATTGACTGCATTTCGATAGTCCCATATTTAGTAATTCCCAAACTCTTTCTTCGATATCGAGGATCATCAAAATAAGAAAGAATACTATTTCTACGAAAAATACCATTTAAGGGAATTTCAATCGAGATACCGAAAGTGGATATTAATTCATTTTCGCGTTCATGAATGGGTTGAAGTGGCATAAGAAATCTATTTCTTCGCCTCTTTGACAATAAATCAGAATTCTCCCGGAGAATGGCCGAATATAGGAGATTACAATGACCAGTACATAGGATTCGATTAAAGTCTAAATAATTGCGAATGCTCTCTTTTTCTTTACAATAAAAATCCGAACTAAAGAATTTGTACCTCATAGGAGCGTTAGTTACTGATAGTTTCGAAGAAATATCTCTTCGTTTGAGAGAAAGAGAATGCGCGTTCGTTTGATCTTGATCTTTGTGAAGCGAAAGGGAGGCGAGACTCGATCTGCACGGACCTCCCAATAATATCCATAAATGACTTGTTTTTGGTAATAAATGGATATTACCATACGTAAATTCCGGTGCATGATACACGTCGGTACTCCAGTGCATTTCGCCATCTGAGTCAGAATAAATATGTTTTCGAACTTTCTCCTTAAAATTCAAAGTGGGTATTCCCGCCCGAATCTCAGCAATCACTTGTTCTGATTCTACATATTGATCGTTTTGAATTAAAAGAAAACTCTTTGATGGAATATTCACATTATGTATAATATCTTCACTCTCAATAGTTACATACAAGTCCGTAGAGCATAGAAAAGCAGGATGTCCGTGACGTGTACGTGTCGGATGAACTAAATCCTTATTGAATTTTATTTTTCCATTATAAGGAGTTCTCACATGTTCCGCAGTACCTCCTGTAAATACTCCGCCGGTATGAAAGGTTCTTAATGTTAATTGAGTCCCCGGTTCTCCAATCGATTGACCTGCAATAATACCTACGGCTTCTCCCAATTCAACCAGGTCGCCATGAGTAGGACTCTGGCCATAACAAAATCGGCAGATCCAAGATGTACTCCTACAGGTAAAGGGGGTTCGAATAGGTATTGTTTCCGCGCGAAAAGTTATGAATCGGTTGACAAGCCCAACCCCAATGTCTTGATTTCTAGTGGCAATACATCGCTGACCCATATATATATCATCTGCTAATACACGACCAATTAATGTTTGAATAAAAAACCGTTCGGGCATCATCCCATTCCGAGGACTCAGAGAAATAGCGCGGGTAGTGCCACAATCTGTTCGACGTACAACAATGTGTTGGGCTACTTCAACAAGTCTGCGTGTGAGATATCCGGCATCAGATGTCCGTACAGCAGTATCCACAACCCCCTTACGGGCTCCGTAGCAAGAGATTATATATTCTGTTAAAGACAGCCCTTCCCGTAAATTGCTTTGAATAGGTAAATCAATCATTTGTCCTTGAGGATCCGACATTAATCCTCTCATACCTACTAATTGATGTACCTGAGATACATTTCCTCTAGCGCCTGAAAAAGACATTATATGAACGGGATTTAAGGGGTCAGTCATCCTAAAATTTGGATTCATCTCCTGTCGCAAATATTCACTTGTAGCATACCAGATTTCAATAGATTGACGTAATTTTTCTACTGCATGTACATTCCCAGAATGGTGGTGTTTTTCAAAAATCAAACTTTGTTGTTCAGCATCTTGAACTAGGCATCCCTTTGAAGGTATTGTTAAAAGATCATCAATTCCTAATGAAATAGATGTAGCAGTAGCTTGTTGAAAACCCAGGGTTTTTACTTGATCCAGGATGTGCGATGTATATGCCATTCCAAAGTGCTCTATTAATCGACTAATAAGTCGTTTCATGGCAGTTCCATCGATCGCTTTATTGTGAAAGACCAGATTGGCCCGTTCTGCCATAAAGTACCTCCATATTCGGCTGAGTAGGATTCTACAATGGGTTAGGGTCAGTGATTAAAAAACTTCCTTTTTTTTTTTCGATTTTGATTCGGATAGAAATTGTAATTCCGGAACTCTAATCTCAGCTGAACCGCGGAAATTGAGGTATCCGCGGTATCATAGAATTCCTAAGTAGCATATGAACAGGCGCGAGAAAAACCCTGTATTGCTTCTTCCATTTTTCGATAAAGAAAAATCTGACCAACAGTGGTTCGAATGTATAGAAAAAGAATTTGTTTTTTTATTATACTTCGTACTATTAGATAGTGTCCATAAATCTCATAATAAGTCCCTAAACATTCATAGTGAATTTCGACAGGAATTTCTCTTGAAGCAATAACACGTCGGTCCAGCCGCCACCGGAGCCACAAAGGACTATCTAAATGGATTCGTTTCCGACGATAAGCCTCAATTGCATCATAGGAATTACAAAAAAAAGGTTCTTTCGTATACTCATAATTATTATTGGCACTTCTTTTATTTTCATCCTTGCTGCGATTCCGTGGATTATATTTCATTACACAAATACCTCGACGATTCCCGCTAGTTAATACATAGAGCCCCATAAGCATATCTTGGGTTGGTACGGAAATGGGATCCCCAATAGCTGGAGACAAAAGATTCTGATGAGAAAACATAAGTAAACGCGCCTCCGCTTGGGCTTCCAACGATAAAGGTACATGAACAGCCATTTGATCCCCATCAAAATCTGCATTGAATCCCTTACAAACTAGTGGATGCAAACAAATAGCACGTCCTTCCACTAAAATGGGCTGGAATGCCTGTATGCCTAATCTATGCAAAGTAGGTGCTCTATTGAGCAATACAGGATGTCCCTGCATAACTTGCTGAAGTATTTCCCATACAATGCTTTCTTTTTCCCGAATTTTATTCTTAGCAACTCCTATGTTAGAAGCAAGATGTTGTCCAATTAGACCACGAATTACAAATGTCTGGAAAAGTTCTATTGCTATTTCTCGAGGTAATCCACATT